TATAAATGGAATTAATCAAATTCAATTTGTCTCGTTCTATCGCAGAGTATTCATTCACTCGATACTGATCTGCGTCTATTTCTACTTTACGTAAACGAGCCCGGGCTTTTTCCAACTGTTCAATAGCTCCCTCGCGTAATTCTTCTGAATTTCGAATAGTATTCACGATTCTCTGCTTTCGATTATCTAATAAATCACTTAATGAAAGTAGATTATTTCCATTCCTTTCAAAATTTCCATGATCCCTTCCCGAACCAAACATGAATCTTTCGATTCATTTGGCTCTCACGCTCAATTACTTCAATTCCGTATTTGGTATGGTAGATTCAGATCTCGTTTTTTGAATGTAATGAGCCTATCCTCTATTCTCTCGTCATATTCAAAAATAAAAATTTTTTCAAAGGAATCACGAATCCAAGACAAAAAGATTCGGAGGACTCTTCTGACCAAACAAAAATTATGTAATTGTCAGCAAAGTTGTTTAGTTTTCTTTTTGCAATCCAAAAATGGTTTCTTCCTTTAAGACACAATACTAGATAGGTTGTCCATTGAGCATTGTCTAAAAAGGGAATCAAATCCAATAAGTAGTTTCAATCATTTTATCGATATGAGTGTTCTATACCAATAAAATGATTTTATTTGAAGTCATTTCTATATTAAAATATCTATATTTTAATATAGGGGTAGAAAGAATACCATGCTGCGTCTGGACTTCAAATGATTTAGCTTTAACCATGTTACTGATCCCACATTATTAGGCGATAGAGAATCAAAGTCTATTGACCAATGAATTACGAAATGCTATGGTTCTTTCCTATGATTTCTAAATTTTTTCATTTATTTAGAAGGAATTCGCAAGCTCATGCACCTTTTGTTCCTAGTTAGAACGGAAAAAGTACAGCTGGTTGGATCCAGCCTATTCTTGAAAGAAACAACTCGCACACACTCCCTTTCCAAAAAAGATCAATACCCCAATCACTACACTGAGATTTATTGGATTTGTTGCTAAAATATCGGTATTAAACCCGAAACTCCCGGCGAATGGCCAGTGGCCTAAAGAAAGGAAAGCATCGGTTACATTTTTCATATGATCTCCTCTTATAGATAGACTCAAAAATCGAACAGAAGTCTTTTTGTATCACTTTGTATCCCTTCGACCCCTTTCTATGGGGGGATTTTGGTTGGGTACTGACGCAACGAATCAAGAGAATAATAATTCTTATTTTTCCATTTCTTCCTATTTAGAAATCGACTGGAAAATCGATTGGATTTTTGAAGAAATCCTGAATTCCCCGCTGCAACCCTTCCTAAAAAGGGCCTTTGTGGACTCCAACGGGGAAGGCTGAAAGCGAGTCGGCATACTAATTCCTCATCGGCAAATCAGCCCTTCCCATGGGTTATTTTTTCAACGAATGAGGAATTGTAAGAATGAAATCGTGCTAGAATTTGAAAAAGCAAAGCAGAAGGAAAAGGCAATCCAAAATGAGAAAAAGGTTTTCATATTTCTAAGATTAAACAAAAGGATTCGCAAATAAAAGGGCTAATGCGACAACCAGGCCATAAATTGTTAAAGCTTCCATAAAAGCTAGACTAAGTAACAAAGTACCTCGTATTTTCCCCTCCGCCTCCGGCTGTCTTGCGATACCTTCTACCGCTTGGCCCGCAGCAGTACCTTGACCAACTCCAGGTCCAATAGAAGCAAGCCCGACAGCCAATCCAGCAGCAATAACGGAAGCGGCAGAAATCAGTGGATTCATGATAAGTTCCTCGTCCCAAAAAAAGAAATGGTTAATGATACACTCACCCAATGAATTATGATTTAATTCTTCCCTCGCTACGCTTCATCCAGTCGAAATAACTACAAACTTCGCATAGGAGACTCTCCGCATAAATTCACATTCGGAGGTCAAATTAGATCGATCTTTAATTCCTATCGAACTAGCTAATATACCATATACACGTATTTCTTTCCTAATGGAAACCAACCCTTCATCCATCTTAGAGCCACTCGAATTTGAGAATAATTCGTCGCAACAGCCCCATGAGTTACCTTAGCGCCATTCAATTCGATCCCCTCTTCGAATCAGCCCATTTTTTATTTTTTAGAAATTTCGTTTTTGTAAATTCTTCTTTCCCGCTCTTTATCATGATCCGGCGTGCATACAATCAAAAAGGACAAATTGATTAGTACAGAATCATTGAGTAAAAAGTGATTGATCAAAGTTCATTCCATTTCGTATTTCTTACAAATTTTTTGGCCCCTCGTTGAATCAAATCAATTGAAAAGAAAATCCTTCTATTTGATGATTGGGATTAGTCAACCTATAGAAAAAATATTCATTGCAGGGAGATATCGATATAAGTGGACCAAAGGCGAATTTTTGTCAAAAGATCTTTGCGATCTCTTTCCTTTTTTTTACAATTCTCTGTTCAATAGCCTAATCTTTTTTGCTATTACTCTAAATCATATATAGTTTAGGTATAGATATTATTTTTTTCAAAGTCGATTAGTTGGAGCCGCGCCTATATTGCCTTCGTCGAAGCTAAAAAAAGACTCTTTCGAAAACTAGTCAATGGTGGCCCTCCATGGATTCACCTATATAAGCCGCAGCTAAAGTTGCAAAAATAAGAGCTTGGATACCACTTGTAAATAATCCAAGGAACATGACAGGGATAGGAACCACTAAGGGTACTAACGAAACAAGAACAACAACTACTAATTCATCAGCTAATATATTTCCAAACAGGCGAAAACTAAGTGATAAGGGCTTTGTGAAATCTTCTAAGATGTTAATAGGTAAAAGAATTGGAGTTGGTTGAATATATTTACCGAAATAAGCTAACCCTTTTTTAGTAAGACCCGCATAGAAATATGCCACTGACGTGAGTAAAGCCAAAGCAACCGTAGTATTTATATCATTCGTGGGTGCGGCTAACTCCCCCTGAGGTAATTGTATGATTTTCCAAGGTAAAAGAGCGCCCGACCAATTAGAAACAAAAATAAAGAGAAACATAGTTCCAATAAAAGGAACCCAAGGACCATATTCTTCTCCAATTTGAGTTTGACTCACATCTCGAATGAATTCAAGGACATATTCGAAGAAATTCTGAAGGCCGGTCGGAATGGTTTGGGGTTTCCGAACAGCTAGCGCAGCGGAACCTAATAAGATAGCAATTACAACCCAAGAAGTAATCAGTACTTGGCCGTGAACTTGGAAACCCCCGATTTTCCAATAGAAATGTTGGCCTACTTCCACACCGGATATCTCGTAGAACCCTTTTAGTATATTGGTGGAACCTGATAAAAGATTCATATTGCTCTCTGACAAAAAGAAAACTTTAAACGAAATTATTTTGATTCAACCATCTTTTTCTTGACTTAACTACTTGAATCGTATATTTGGAATACCAACTAATCACACTCTATGGCCAGTTCTTTTTATCTCGTTTTTGAGATTCAGAAATAGTAAGCGATTCGATAAATCTATGAAGTTTCCGAAACGACATAAGTTCTTTTTCTTCTTAGTAATTACGTATTTTTTACAGATTCAGAACGGCCCTCACGAATTGCGAATACTAATTTGTTAAGAATAAATCGGAGGGAAGAGATAGAATCATCATTCGCTGGAATCGAAATATCTGCAAGATTGGGGTCACAATTTGTATCGATTAAACAAATTGTTGGAATTCCTAAAGTGATACATTCCCGAAGGGCCGTATATTCTTCGTGCTGATCAACGATGATTACAATATCAGGTAAGTCTGTCATATATTTAATCCCGCCAAGATATCTTTGCAAGTGCGATAATTGTCGTTTCAAGATGGCCGCATCTCGTTTCGGAAGACGATCCAATCTTCCTGTTTTTTGTTTGGTTCTTAAGTTTCTAAACTTTTGAAGTCTCGTTTCTGTAGTCGACCAATTCGTTAACATCCCGCTGAGCCATTTTTTATTAACATAATGACACCGAGCCCTTATTGCAGCCCGTAATACTGAATCAGCTGCTTTTTTTTTAGTGCCAACAATTAAGAATTGTTTTTTCCTACTGGCCGCATCAAAAACCAAATCACAAGTTTCTGATAAAAAACGAGCCGTTTTAATAAGATTTGTAATATGCCTACCTTTACGCTTTGCAGAGATATAAGGTGCCATTTTAGGATTCCATTTTCGAATATCATGGCCAAAATGAACTCCCGCTTCCATCATCTCTTCCAAATTTATGTTCCAATATCGTCGTGTCATTTCTCCTCACACTCCTCCCTCTTTTTGTTTTTTAAAAAAACAAAAAGAGACGAGGTACCCTGAAAAAAAAAATTGTTCCGATGGAACCTTCCCTTCTACCAGAGATTGGCCCGAAAGACAGGGCCAAGCCATTCTTCTTTTCTATTCATTATTATTTGGATTACTCTTACCAAAAAAATGACGGGATCAAATCCAAACATAGATCCTTTTAAAATCAAAAGGGTGAATCTGCTCTTAGGAATCATTAAATACTCGAAATGATTGTTCTGATGTATTGTGGAAATTCTTTGAAAGGAAAGAATCAAATAAGGTTTTGTGGTGAAATAAAATATCTCTCATTTCCCCTTCGAATAGATTCTTCTCTTTTATTTCCAAGGGAAGATGCTTGTGTTGCTTTGGAGAGGGCACTAATCCTTTGCCTTTGAATCCAGTACCAACTGGTATCATTCCCCCCAGAACAACGTTCTCTTTCAGGCCTTTCAACCAATCGATACGACCCCGGAGAGCCGCTTTTGCTAAAACTCGAGCAGTTTCCTGAAAACTCGCTTCAGATATAAAACTTTGAGTATTCAGAGACGCTCTAGTTATTCCCAATAAGACAGCTCGGTAACAGATCGCTTCTTCCAAAGCGCGTCCCATTCGTTCCGCTCGCAACAATCCAACGAGTTCTCCAGGTAAAAAAACATTAGATAGTCCGTCTTCTGAAACTAACACTTTGGAGGTTATTTGACGGACAATAATTTCGATATGCCTATTATGTATCTGCACGCCCTGGGATCGATAAACCTTTTGGATCTTATTAACTAAAGAGATACGACTTTGCACTATAGTTAGCTCAGCACCAATCAAGAATCCCCAAGGAATTCCAAGAATTCTTATTATACATTTGTTCCAACCCTCCACCCTCTTTTTGAGATTCATTGATATTGAAGCAATTGAACGCACTTCTAACACCTGTTCCACTTTTGGAAGACCTTGCGTTATATCACCAGATCTTGATTTTTCATAGATAAATGTAACTAACGTATCTCCTTTAGAAAGCATTTTCCCATAATTACCATGCACAGTTGTACCTGGGGTAGCCAAAAAGGGCTTCGCTGATCGTAGTATTACAGAGTCAACTTGAACAATTAGAACTTGACCCGATTTTAGATGCGGTCCTTTTTTGGCTATGCGGACATTTTCACAAATAAACTGCCCAAGACTAATGATTGTAGATGACTTTTCACAACAAGTGAAATCCAAAAAATCCCAATTTAAATCAACTGGATTCAAAATGATGTTCTTCCACGGCTCGGGCTTCACAATTTTCCCATTTTCATCCATTAAAAAATATTGAAGTACTTGAAAAGTCGGTTTCAAATTGTCAAGTTGGAAATAGTTAGTTACCAAGATATGATTAGAAGTTATTAAATGTGAAAATGAATAAAAATTCGCAATTTGAAGACCTGTTCCTAAAGGACCCAACAATTTCCTAGTTGAAATTAGGGGGTCCGTGTGACTGAATTCTTTTATCACATTGGGAGACTTTCCAGCGTTGAATGGACCGAGTCGCGAACAAGAACAATTGGATGCTGACAAAATTATCAAAGATTGGCATTCCTTATTTTGATTCAACAACGTATGGATAGTTCCTTGATGTTGGGTAAGGGATTCTCGAATCCTTGCTCTGGAATAGGAATAAATGGAAGAAAAGGGGTTGATCCTGGTGCGATCTGATTCACTCTTGGAGATCAACGCTGAACCCGATAGATCATTCCTTTTGATAGTATACGAAATAGGCGATTTTGCTAAGTCGATTCTTAGAAAATCTTGAATCAAACCATTTGTCCTTATTTCAACAAAGGAAGCACGGGCCTCGTCGCTAAAAGAACTTTTTTTGTCTTGATCCCAATTCAATACTAAACAAGTCCGAACTAATTGAATACCTGTCTCCGAACTTGCCCGAATTAGCGTGCCGTTTCCATAAAAGATATAATTGACAATTTGAAGTTGTACATTATCCCTTTCTTGCAGTATATCCGGAGGTAAAAGTCTTACTAAATTTATCCCATCCGTTATTTCATAGGTGATTACAGGTCGAACTAAAACAAAATAGTTTCTCTTGGTAAGTGTGAGCCGTTGGATATAGATCCATTTTTTGTTTTCCTTGGAATTTCTCTTTCCTGTTCTTGGTGGTATCAAAACGCCACTATGTTGGGAGATCTTTGCTGTCTTTCCAGGAAAATGGATATCTCCAGAAAAAATTCTAAGTTCAATTCTTTTTTTTTTTCTCTCCACTCGGACTAACCCACCTACTCGGCTTCTTGTCTTTAAAGTGATTGGTGTATCTCCTCCAATAATACTATTGTTTCGTACCAGTATCGAAGAAGATTCGGGTAAGAGATGCACTTCTTCGGGAATAAAAAAAAATCGATCGACTTTTATTGGGTCTTTTGGCTTTAATTCCGTGACTCCCCCATACTCAATGAAATCCTCTTTTTTGACGATTGACTGCATTTCGATTGTTTCATATTTAGTAATTCCCGAGTGCTTTCTTCGATATTGTGGATCATCGAAATATGCAAGAATACTGTTTTTACGGAAAATCCCATTTTTCGGTATTTCAATTGAGATCCCCAAAGAGGGTGTTAGCTCGTTCTCGCGTTCTTGAATCGCTTGGAGTGGGATGATGAATCTATTTCTTCGCCGCTTTGCCAATAAATCAGAATTCTCGTCGAGAATGGCCGTATATCTCAGATTACAAAGACCCGTACATATGATTCGATTACATTCTGAAGAATTAGGAATCCTACCCCCCCTTTTCCCAGAACACTCCAATTTTGCTCTCGCTTGATTAGTAGTTCCTGAGGGGTTAGAAATAGATCTTCGTTTGCCAGAAAGAGAATGAGCGTTGATTTGATCTTGATCCTTGTGAATCGAAAGGGAGACGAGACTGGATCTCCATGGTTCCCCTAATAATATCCATAAATGACTTGTTTTTGGTAAGAGATGAACATTTCCATATCTAAATTCCGATGCATGATATACATCGGTATTCCAATGCATTTCGCCCTCTGAATCAGAATAAATATGTTTTCGAACCTTCTCTTTAACACTCAAAGTGGCTGTTCCTGCGCGCATCTCAGCAATTACTTGCTCTGATTCTACATATTGATCATTTTGAACTAAAAGAAAACTTTTGGACGGAATACGCACATTGTGTATAATCGCTTCACTCTCAATAGTTACATACACGTCTATTGAACAGAGAAAGGCAG